TTCATGAATCTAAGTGGAATAGGCAAAGTGGATTCTTTGTTGGTTAGTCGAGTTCCAATGAAAACCACACAATTGAAGAAAATGTCCGAATTTGCTATTTAGAAAATCAATAAACTAAGGTTTTGTCGTTCTAGATATCAGATTCAACGGAAACAATTACAGCAGTAGGGGGGGGGAAATCAAAAAACAAGTCGAGCAAAATTATACAAAGTTATATACAAGTTGCTACCCCCCCTCAGTCTTTCTTTAATTGAATTTCGTTTGATTAGACGGAAGTTACTTAAAAACTTCCGCTTTCTTTAAAAGATTCTGAACAGTTCCTGTGGGTTGAGCACCTTTTTCAAGGAAATATAGAATAAGAGGAACGTTTAAATAAGTTTGATTCTTCATTGGATCATAAAACCCCACTTTTCTAAGATCTTTTCCTTCTCTTCGGGATCGAACATCAATTGCAACGATTCGATAGACGGCTCATTGGGATAGATGTAGATGACCAACACCCCCCCTAGAACCGTATAGGAAGTTTTCTCCTCGTACGGCTCGAGAAAAATGATTTGCTTCGAAGTTTTGTCTATGTATGCAATTCTAATAAATTAAATGAAAAATGGGCCTAGAAAATCAATTAGACTCTGATTTCAGTCTTTTTTCCTTCCTGAAAATGAAAAAGAAATCATTCGTACTCATAACTCAAGTTGGATAACTCTCAAATAGCTCAAAGGAAAAATCTTTAGTCACTTTCATTTATTGAGTGGTCTTTAACCCCTTTTGTTTTGTTTGTCTTTTGTCTCGTTTCAAATTCTATTTGGATTCTTTAGTCTGATCCAATTAGTGAGACTATCGAGACAATTAAAAAGGTCTTTCCTTGTTCTTAGATCCTTTATCCTTATTTTAAATCATTGGGTTTAGACATTACTTCGGTGCTTCTTAATCCTTTCAAAGTGGCAGCAACATACCCCCCTTTTGATTTCTTTCTATCAAAGAATCCTACGAACAGTTGATTCACGTGTGATACACTTTGAATCGAAAAAGTTTGCTAAATTCTAACAAGTCTTGCTTTTGAATTGGAAACTTGCTCGAATTGGATCCTTTCGATTTCTATATATGGAAGATACGTTTACGAAGTTGTTCCGATTAATTGGCATTAACCCTAGATCCTTGCCCCCGAGAAATGAATTAATCTTTTCTACTCGAGCTTCATCGTGGACTATTTACAACCCAACAAAAAATCGAGTGTAACAGAACAAACAATGTCGAGCCAAGAGCAGTCTCATCCTTAGATAAATCGAAAATGGTGGATGGAAAAATCCACAACGGATCGTGTCCTTCAAGTCGCACGTTGCTTTCTACCACATCGTTTCAAACGAAGTTTTACCATAATATTCCTCTAATTTGGAACCGGTATGGAATTGATTCAATTATGGAATCATGAATAGTCATTGGTTCAGTTGTACATAGACATCGTAATCTAGGCTTTTTCTTCTATATATGATATGAAACGATTTTTCTGAAAAAGTCTTAGCAAGACAGCATCTTTCACATACATAAATAATATATAGATAATAGCAAGAAATCGAAATATATAAACGAATAACTTTTTGAATCTGCATCTTCAAGTGACTCAACAGGATAGATTAAACGATTTCCTACTTTTTGAGTACCAAATAAAGATTCCACTTACAAGCAATCATTAAAAATATTTAATAAAAATAGTTCTAATTGAAATTGAAAAAGTTTCCTATTTAGACATCATTATTTAATTTGATTATTTAATTTGAAGAAAATTGGACAATAAGCATGACGTTTGATCTTCATAGGAAGATAAGTCTTTATTTTTGAATTGACTCATCACTGATTTAATTTTAAATAGATAAAAGAAAAGAAAAACGAAATCCAATTTTTTTTCATGAGATGGATAAAAAAATGATCTAAGTTAAGATTTGAATCTTTATTCTTTTCGTCTGATTACGAAAATCAAAAAAATAAGGAGGGTTTTTCATATCTATCAGATAGACTGAAGAGTTGTCACTGTTATAGATATTCTATAATATAGAATTTAAATAATTTAAGGTATCAAAAATCTTTTTGACAAAAACCGAAAAATTATTGTCATTGAAATAGAACGATACATACCATATAAGCGAAACATTTCCTCATTTTATATATTTTAGATGATATATATATTTATAGATTATAGATTTTGTTTAACATGGGATTAAGTAATATTTCACAATAATCGACTCTTATCATAAAGTGAATAAAAGGGTGATAGGGGAAATCACCCCTGCCTCAATTGTTCTGTAGATTTCCAATTTTTACTTAGAGCCAAACACGAAATACCTAAATAAAATGGGATTCAAAGAAAATATATCGGCTCCATAACATATTTCTATATGATATGTAACTTGATCATTTGTTAATGAGATTCGAACAGACACAGATATTAAAATGAATACGGATTTACTCCTATCCACTGACCTACTTCTTTCTATAGTCATAATGGAGCATAAAAAAATGGATATGTACTGGGACGGAAGGATTCGAACCTCCGAATGGCGGGACCAAAACCCGTTGCCTTACCACTTGGCCACGCCCCATTTCAATTTCTAATCTACACTAAGAAACAATAATATTGGTATTGGTTGTTTGTCAACTCCAGTCCAAATATCTCCAAATATCTATATATCTATAGAATAGATTGGTACTAGGATTTTGATACATATAGATATAGAATTCAACTTAATTTATTGATCATTACATAGAATTCAATTAAGATATTGTATGAAAATATGATTTCTTCTATTCTCCTTTGAGAATTGGAGGATTTTTGATTGGGTGGGTTCAAAGAAAAAGAAGGATTTTTTGTCTACCTTACTTACTTTCTTCCTTGTTCCTTATATCAAAAACTCAATCAAAATGCAATTATCTCCAAGAACAAAATGTCTGTTATGCTTAATATCGTTAGTTTGATCTGTATTAATTCTGCCCTTTATTCGAGTAGTTTTTTCTTCGGCAAATTGCCTGAAGCATATGCTTTTTTGAATCCAATCGTAGATGTTATGCCAGTCATACCTGTGCTTTTTTTTCTCTTAGCTTTTGTTTGGCAAGCTGCTGTAAGTTTTCGATGAGATCCTTAATAATAATAATATCTTAGAAAATGCATGATTTCTTCGAGAAAAATTCTAACAATTGAGAAAATCAGATAAGTTTTAGAGTATGAATCCTAGATTAGCACACTGAAATTCTTGGATAGTCGCCATAAATCCGGCTTACCCCCATTTCCTCATTTTTGACCCCCTTTCCAGTGAAAGACCCTAACCCCATTAGGGTCTCCCACAATATCGAATTTGGAGTGGTGTCAAAATAGGATATGTGGGAGAAAAATGGAAGATCTATTCTCTTTTTTTTTTCCAAAAAATCATCTTGGAGATTGTGTAATGCTTACTCTGAAACTCTTCGTTTATACCGTAGTGATATTTTTTGTTTCTCTCTTTATCTTTGGATTCCTATCTAATGATCCGGGGCGTAATCCTGGACGTGAAGAATAAAATCCAAAGGGTTTTCCTTGGGAAATTTTCAAATTTTCTTAGGATTTTATCTATTCCACACGCTTAACTAAGATTTTCAAAATTGAAAAATAAAATAAAGCAAGTCATTAACGGAAACGGAAAGAGAGGGATTCGAACCCTCGGTACAAATAACTCGTACAACGGATTAGCAATCCGACGCTTTAGTCCACTCAGCCATCTCTCCCAATTGCAAAAGATAATTACTACATTACATTACACATAATGTAAGGAGTCTTTCTCTCTCTTTTTTCTCTATTCTAAACTAAAAGAGGGGCTCGAGCCCGCCACTAATCGAACTAAAGAAAAATAAGGAAGACCTCCTTGTGTTGATTTTGTTCGAAAGGCCCTTGTTATTCTGATGGCCTGGCCTGGTCAGTACCTAGCCGGGCCTTTTTTTTTGTTCTAACGAATTATAGATAAATAATGATTTATCTGATATCTGATTTGAAAACACAAATATTTGTTTTTTTTTATTATATTATTATATTCAATTGAATATTTTATATTCAAGTAACAACAAAAAGAATAAAAACTGTTTCCATTTTTTTTCTTGTTATATTTTATTTTTTATTTCATTTTCCGAACTAAAAAAGAAACTATAGATTCTGGACAATGCATTTTTCTGTTATGATTGTAGTATTTTTTTGATCCGTATCTATCTTCTTTCAACAAAAAAGAAAACTTTAGTTATTTAATTTCAATTAAATGAAGCCTCTTTTCCGAATCTCATTAAATTTTTATCTACCCACGAAAAAGTTCAACACTCCAAGTTTGATGATCCTATCTTGATCATGCTCAATTATCTTGTTCGACAAAAGCTCCATTTGTATACAATAATCATATTGTAGCGGGTATAGTTTAGTGGTAAAAGTGTGATTCGTTCTATTAGCCCTTTAATAGTTAAAGGGTCTTTCGGTTTTATTCATATTCCGATCAAAAACTTTATTTCTTAAAAGGATTTAATCCTTTACCTCTCAATGATAAAGTCGAGAAAAAAATACACATTCTCGTGATTTGTATCCATGAGTCACTTATAAATTGAAAAGTTGGATTATGAAATTGCGAAACATAATTTTTGAATTGGATCAAGACTTCCAATTGAATAAGTATGAGTAAAGGATCCATGGCTGAAGATAAAAAGTCAATTTCCAATCGTAACTAAATCTTCCATTTTTTTTTTGGATGTCTAAAGAAAGAAATTGAAGCAAAATAGCTATTCAACGATGTCTTTGGTTTACTAGAGACATCGCCATATTGTTTTAGCTCGGTGGAAACAAAATCCTTTTCCTTAGGATCCTCTCAAATAGAAATAGAGAACGAAGTAACTAGAAAGATTGTTAGAATCACCTTCTTCTAGAAGGATCATCTAGAAAGCAATTCATTTTGTTTGTATTCAGACAAAAAGCTGACATAGGTATTATGGGTATAATTTTG